GTACTAGTCAACAAATCGGAATTCATTTATCAACAGATTTTTTTCTTCCATTTGAACTCATTTCAATAATTCTTTTAGTTGCTTTGATAGGTGCAATTGTCGTAGCTCGCCAGTAAAAAATCTTTAGAGAATAGAGAACTAGCAATATAAATCCAGATTCAATTTTTTTTTTTATTGCCGATTGCTAATATATTCTTTTGGTCCAGACTTTTTATATTCTTTAGTCAATCGAATCTGTTGAATTATTGTTCATATTGAAAAGAATCAAAATTGATAAGGAGTTGGTCAATGATGCTCGAACATGTACTTGTTTTGAGTGCCTATTTATTTTCTATTGGTATCTATGGATTGATCACGAGCCGAAATATGGTTAGAGCCCTTATGTGTCTTGAACTTATACTGAATGCAGTTAATCTAAATCTCGTAACTTTCTCTGATTTTTTTGATAATCGCCAATTAAAAGGAAATATTTTTTCCATTTTTGTTATAGCTATTGCAGCCGCTGAAGCAGCTATAGGACCGGCTATTGTTTCTTCAATTTCTCGTAACAGAAAATCAACCCGTATCAATCAATCAAATTTGTTGAATAAATAGCATTAATCATAATTACTCAAAAGTAGAATTTTGAATAGTGTAATATTTATCAATTCAAATTAGCATGTATGCTACACAACGTATGATCATGTTTGCGTTTGCAAAACGAAATAATAAGGAATCAAAGTATCCTGGCCCTCCTCTCTTCGTTCTTTTCAATTTATCTAGACGTCTATTTTGATTAGCAAAATTCTGACAAATCATTGATTCATCTGGTGTATAAATATATGATTCATTTAGGAGTTTACTAGATCGATAATTTTCTTTTTTTATGTTCAAAAATTACTATAGATACAATGTCACATTCAGTAAAGATTTATGATACATGTATAGGATGTACTCAATGTGTCCGAGCCTGTCCCACAGATGTATTAGAAATGATACCTTGGGATGGATGTAAAGCTAAGCAAATAGCTTCTGCCCCAAGAACAGAGGACTGTGTTGGTTGTAAGAGATGTGAGTCCGCTTGTCCGACGGATTTCTTAAGTGTTCGAGTTTATTTAGGGAATGAAACAACTCGAAGTATGGGTCTAGGTTATTGATACGTTTCAAAAAACACCACACGAATACGTTTTTTTACTGGCAAAAACCCGTGCTCAAAATAAAATAGAAAAGATTTTTTCTATTTTGAGCGCGGGCTTTTCTGGCCCAAGTGTATCTTATTTTTATCACGAATTATTTTCCTTGGTTAACAATAGTTGTAGTTTTGCCAATAGTCGGGGGTTCTTTAATTTTCTTATTTCCTCATAGGGGAAATAAGGTAATTAGGTGGTATAGCATTTGTATATGCTTAATTGATCTCCTTCTAACAACCTATGCATTTTGTTATCATTTCCAATTGGATGATCCACTAATCCAACTGACGGAGAATTATAAATGGATCAATTTTTTTGATTTTTACTGGAGCTTCGGAATAGATGGACTCTCTATAGGACCTATCTTACTAACGGGATTTATCACCACTTTAGCCACGTTAGCGGCTCAGCCAGTTACTCGAGAATACCAATTATTCTATTTCCTGATGTTAGCAATGTATAGCGGTCAAATAGGACTATTTTCTTCTCGAGACATTTTACTTTTTTTCATCATGTGGGAATTGGAATTAATTCCCGTTTATCTACTTTTAGCCATGTGGGGAGGAAAGAAACGTTTGTATTCAGCTACAAAATTTATTTTGTACACTGCGGGAAGTTCTGTTTTTTTATTAATGGGAATTCTGGGTATCAGTTTATATGGTTCGAATGAACCAACATTAAATTTTGAAACATTAACTAATCAATCGTATCCTGTGGCGCTAGAAATAATATTCTATATGGCATTTCTTATTGCTTTTGCTGTCAAATCGCCGATTATACCCTTACATACATGGTTACCAGATACCCACGGAGAGGCACATTACAGCACTTGTATGCTTTTAGCCGGAATCTTATTAAAAATGGGAGCATATGGGTTGGTTCGAATTAATATGGAATTATTTTCCCATGCTCATTCCATATTTTGCCCCTGGTTAATGATATTAGGTTCTATTCAAATAATCTATGCTGCTTCAACATCTTTTGGTCAACGTAATTTAAAAAAAAGAATAGCTTATTCCTCGGTATCTCATATGGGTTTCCTTATTATAGGAATTGGTTCCATAAGTGATACTGGGCTCAATGGGGCCATTTTACAAATAATATCTCATGGATTTATTGGCGCTGCGCTTTTTTTCTTGGCAGGAACTAGTTATGATAGACTACGTCTTCTTAATCTTGACGAAATGGGCGGAATGGCTATCCCAATGCCAAAAATATTCACGATTTTTACTATCTTATCGATGGCTTCTCTTGCATTACCGGGCATGAGCGGTTTTGTTGCAGAATTGATAGTTTTTTTTGGAATAATTACTAGTCAAAAATATCTTTTCATGATGAAAATACTAATTACTTTTGTAACAGCAATTGGAATGATATTAACTCCTATTTATTTATTATCTATCTTACGGCAGATGTTCTATGGATACAAGTTTTTTAATACACCAAACTCTTATTTTTTTGATTCTGGGCCGAGAGAATTATTTATTTCTATTTCTATCCTTATACCCGTAATAGGTATTGGTATTTATCCAGATTTCATTTTCTCATTCTCGGTTGAGAAAGTTGAAGCTATTCTATCTAATTTTTGATAGATAGTTTTCTTGAATAAATGAATAAAACAAAACCAATAAATAAAAAAGAGAAAAAAACCTTTGGACAAAGATTTTTATGTTAGATTAACTTAAAAAAAAAAAAAATTTGAATTGTAATCGAATATTTTTGTTGTTTGTGAGAACCCTTAAAATCAAGTAATGTAATGATTGAAAGGGTTCTCGACGATTTTTGGGAAGTTTAATTTATGGAAAGTATATATATATGCTTTCCATATTTTTATTTCTCAGGTTAAGTTCGTTACTCATTTTTTTAATTCAATTAGATATAAATGAACCATAACTATGTAGTCCTATTCCTAATAGATTGATCCCCAAATAACATACCCAAATTATAAGAAATCCTATAGAGGCCACTATTGAAGAATTTACACCTTCTAATTTTTTATTTTTTCTAGTATGTAAATAAATCGCGAATATGGTCCACGTAATAAAGGCCCAAGTTTCTTTTGGATCCCAATTCCAATATGATCCCCATGCCTCGTTAGCCCATACTGCTCCTGAAAGAATACCTATTGTTAAAAAGAGAAAACCTAGACTAATAATACGATAACCCCAACGATCCAATTGTTGAATAAATTGAGACCTGTAATAATTTCTAGAAGAAGAAGTTGTTCGCAAAACATTCTTTCGTTCATTCATATTAATGTATTTGATTTCAGCAAAATCAAATGATTTATTTAAAGAATCCAAATTCTTGGTAAAAGCAAGAATTTGGATTACTTCTTGAAACGTAATGACTAAAATAGCCACTGATAATAATGATCCACATAAAAGAGCTGCATATCCGAATATCATCATACTGACGTGCATCATTAGCCAATGGGATTGTAGAGCGGGTACTAATATTACGGATTGATGCATTTTGGTTAAAAGACCTGAAGTAGCAAAGCCTTGGGTAAAAATAACACTTGGTGCTATTATTGTACTTAAAAGGTTTTTATCCTTTTTAAAAAAAGGAACCATATGAAAAATAGAAAAACCCCATGAAAGAAAGATTAAGGATTCATATAAATCACTAAAAGGTAAATGGCCCGAAAAAAACCAACGAGTAATTAACAATCCCGTTACACAGAAAAAAGTTATTGTCATGGCTTTTTTGGACAAATCATATAATCCTACGATTTCATTGACTAATAAGGTTATTAAATGAATTGAAATTACAATAGATATGACCGAAAACGATATATGAGTTAATATATGCTCTAAAGTTGAAAATATCATATATATATAATGAAAATAAATAAATATCTATAATGAAAATAAAAAAGGTATAAATACTAGGATAGGAATCGGGAATTGAATTCATTATAGGACTTATTCTTTTAGAATATAGATATAGGATGCCATGCCGCTACTCGGACTCGAACCGAGATGCTCTAGCACTGCTTCCTAAGAGCAGCGTGTCTACCAATTTCACCATAGCGGCTTACTCGAAATCATAATAACCGATTCATTAGTCAATCGTCGAGATTAAAAGAATCAATTAACGTGGAATTTGAATATTAATACATTTGTTTACTAAACATTAAAAAATTTGAACAATTCTATTATTATTCTATCTAATTCTATACTATAAGTTCATATTAACTATAGAAGTATAGTAATAAAATCGAAAAAATTTTCAAATAAAAAAAAATAGAACGTTTCGATTTTAATACGAAGTTAAGTTGTATTCTTGTTTTTTTTTTCATTTACAGTGTTAGTTTTCAAATTTAACAACGGAGAATGGGTTTTTCGTAGTTTACACTTTTTCGAATTCAAAAAAAGCACTGTTGAAACTGAAACTAGATAGTTCTTACTTCAATCTAGGAATGAGTGAAAAAAACATTTTGTTGTAGTTGTTTATGACTCATTTTTTAATTATTTCATTAATTTTATGACTCTAAAGAAATGCATTTCCATTTTTTCAATGAAATCCTTAACGTTAATTTCTATATCTATTATTACACTACATTCTAAAAAATTTAGATTATATATTTAGCATATATTATAATATATGCTAAATATATGGTCAATATTAAATATTCTTATATTCTTTAATATTCTTTATTATTATACTAATAATAAAGAATATTAAAGAATACTCTTTGAATCGAGCTAATTCAGATTAGTGCAACATTTTTATTTGTTACAAAAAAAACTTTTTGATTTCCCTGTCAAAATGGATTGCGCTAATGAAAAGGCTTTCAATGCTGTCCAATATCCCTTTTTTTTCCAAAAATTCTTACGAATTTTTTTTTTTGATCTAGAAGTGCGCTTTTTTGGAACTGCCATATAATTAAGATAATTTTTTTATTGCTATAGTATGTCGTCTTAGCTATCTTTCCTATTTTTTTTTATTTCTATCTAAAGTAAAAACATTGAATATTAGAAACCTTTTCAAAATATTTCCAAACATATATATCTAGATCTCCTTTTATTGTAATGTAATTTTAATGTATCAATTAGTTCAAAAATGAACTAATGTTTCTGAATAATAATAAGATTATTTGATCGGGTCATTTCATATGTTTTTTCTGATTCATTCATATAGCAAAAGAAACGAATGTTCTTAGTTTTGGTGTAATTTTTTATCCTCAGTCTATAGATAATAATTTTAATTTTACAAATTTCGTTTTTATTTATTTTTATTATAATATAATATATATAATTTTTTATTAATAGTAATTTAATATTTCTTAATATAAAATATTATTACTAACTATAGTAATTCTAAATAGTAATTAATTCTTAATATAAAATAATAATATATCTATTCGAATTTAATTTGGTTATTGGTCTATTTTTACTTTTTACTTTGGGATATTGGAAGTATTGTGCAACGATTCAGAATCATTAAAAAAAATCTCAAATTCTATTTATATATCCACTTTTTTATTAACCGAACCCTTTACAAAAGAGATAAAACAAACGAATAAGAAAGAAAATTCATTAAGAATCAAAATATTTTTTATTCTTTATTTTTTTTTTTGTATGGAATATACACATCAATTTTCATGGATCATACCTTTCCTCCCACTTCCAGTTCCTATTTTAATAGGGGTAGGACTTCTACTTTTTCCCACGGCAACAAAAAATCTTCGCCGTATGTGGGCTTTTCCTAGTATTTTATTGTTAATAATAGTTATGATTTTTTCGATCGATCTATCTATTCATCAAATCCAGAACAGTTCAATCTATCAATATGTATGGTCTTGGACTATTAATAATGATATTTCTTTAGAGTTTGGCTACTTGTTCGATTCACTTACTTCTATTATGTCAATATTAATCACTACTGTTGGTATTCTGGTTCTTTTTTATAGTGATAATTATATGTCTCATGATCAAGGATATTTGAGATTTTTTACTTATCTGAGTTTTTTTAATACTTCAATGTTGGGATTAGTTACAAGTTCCAATTTGATACAAGTTTATATTTTTTGGGAATTGGTTGGAATGTGTTCTTATCTATTAATAGGTTTTTGGTTTACACGTCCTATTGCGGCAAAGGCTTGTCAAAAAGCATTTGTAACTAATCGTGTAGGGGATTTTGGTTTATTATTAGGAATTTTAGGTCTTTATTGGATAACGGGTAGTTTGGAATTTCGGGATTTATTTCAAATATTTAATAACTTGATTTATAAGAATGAGGTTAATATTTTTTTTGTTACTTTCTGTGCCCTCTTATTATTTTGTGGATCAGTTGCGAAATCTGCCCAATTCCCTCTTCATGTCTGGTTACCGGATGCTATGGAAGGGCCTACCCCTATTTCGGCTCTTATACACGCGGCTACTATGGTAGCAGCAGGAATTTTTCTTGTAGCTCGGCTTCTTCCCCTTTTCACAGTTATACCCTTCATAATGAGTGGAATAGCTTTGATAGGTATAATAACAGTAGTATTAGGAGCAACTTTAGCTATTGCTCAAAAAGATATTAAGAAAAATTTGGCCTATTCTACAATGTCTCAATTGGGTTATATGATGTTAGCTTTAGGTATGGGCTCTTATCGAGCCGCTTTATTTCATTTGATTACTCATGCTTATTCAAAAGCATTGTTGTTTTTAGGATCTGGATCCATTATCCATTCAATGGAAGCAATTGTTGGATATTCTCCAGATAAAAGTCAAAATATGGTTCTTATGGGCGGTTTAACAAAACATGCGCCAATTACAAAAACCGCTTTTTTAATAGGTACACTTTCTCTTTGTGGTATTCCACCTTTTGCTTGTTTTTGGTCCAAGGATGAGATTCTTAATGATAGTTGGTTGTATTCACCGATTTTCGCAATAATAGCTTGTTCCACAGCAGGATTAACTGCATTTTATATGTTTCGAATCTATTTACTAGTTTTTGAAGGATATTTAAACGTTCATTTTCAAAATTTCAACGGAAAGAAAAATAGTTCATTCTATTCAATATCTTTATGGGGCAAAGAAGGAAAAAAGAAATTCAAAAAGAAAATTCATTTATTAGGTTTATTAACAATGAATAATAATGAAAGGACTTCTTTTTTTCGGAAGAGGAAATATTCAAATACAATTAATCGAAATTTCAAAAGCATAAAACGTCTTTTTGTTGAGAGTACCTATTTTGGTACTAAAAACATTCCCTTTTTTTATCCTCATGAATCTGACAATACCATGCTATTTTCTATGCTTGTATTAGTATTATTTACTTTCTTCGTTGGGTCCATTGGAATTTCTTTCAGCCAAGATGGAATAGATTTGGATATCTTATCCAAATTGTTAATTCCGTCTATAGACCTTTTACATCAAAATTCAAAGAATTCTGTCGATTGGTATGAATTTTTTACAAATGCAACTTTTTCGGTGAGTATAGCTTTTTTCGGAATATTGATAGCGTCTTTTCTCTATAAACCTGTTTTTTCTTCTTTACAAAACTTGAACGTATTGAATTTATTTCAAAAAAGTGTTACTAAAAAAATTATTCCTGATAAGATAATCAATGTTATATATGATTGGTCATATAATCGTGGTTATATAGATGCTTTTTTTGAAGTATCTTTAATTGCGAGTGTACGAAAGTTAGCTAAATTCAATTATTTTTTTGATAGACAAATAATTGATGGAATTCCAAATGGAGTTGGTATTTCAAGTTTTTTTATGGGAGAAGCTATCAAATATGTGGGGGGTGGACGAATTTCTTCGTATATTTTCTTTTTTTTATTAATCTTTTTAGTAATTTGTTATTATATATTTATATAATATTATAATTATATAAAAATAAATATTATGAATTATATTAGAATCTAGATTTAATAGATTTATG